ATTAATACAACGCCAACATTGTTTGATTCCAAATTCAGAGCAATGCCTATTGTACCCTCTTCAAATTCTACTAATTCCCCTGCCATTACTTCATCAAGACCATGAATACGAGCAATGCCATCGCCTACTTGAAGTACGGTGCCGGTATTCACAATCGTGACTTCTCGATTATATTGTTCAATACGTTCACGGATAATATTACTAATTTCGTCGGCTCGAATGGTTACCATTAGTGTCTCTTAATTCTTTTTCGGAAACAAAGGGAGAAAAAAAAAAAAAAAAATAATGCCTACAGTAAAAGGGCTAATCAGTTATTTCTTTCATGGCCCCGAGCATGCCAATATTAGCACTAATGGTGCGTAAATGTAACTCGCTGTTCGAACAACTATTCAGAGTTCCTAGAGCTCCTTGTAAGGCTTGTTGGAAAACTCGCTGTCGGACCTGATTAATTGCTCTTTGTTGTTCAAAATGAATGGTTTCATTTTTGTAATTTTCTAATCGTTCCAAATTCTCATAAGTGGCATTAATCAAATTCTGTTTTTCTCGTTCTATCTCAGAGTATCCATTCACTCGAAACTCATCTGCTTCCATTTCCACTTTCCGTAAGCGAGCCCGGGCTTTTTCGAGCTGCTCAATAGCTCCTCCGCGTAGTTCTTCTGAATTTCGAATAGTACTCAGAATCCTCTGTTTTCGATTATCTAATAAATCACTTAATGAAAGTAGATTATTTTCCCATTCATTTCACAACTTCACTTCCATGATCTCTTCCCGAACCAAACATGAATCTTTCGATTCATTTGGCTCTCACGCTCAGTTACTTATGTTATGAGCATTCCCATATCTTTTAATGTAATGAGCCTACCCTCTCTTCTCTGTTCGTATTCCAAGATATGGAAACTGATACAAGACCAGAATATTCAGAGGACTCTTCCGACCAGACAAAAAAAATCTGTAATTGTCAGCAAAGTTGTTTTTTTTTCTTCAAATCCAAAAAATTCTTCTTATTTTATACATAGGTCGTCGATTCAGCATTGGATAAAAAAAGGGCGAGACACCCATTTTTCCAGTAAATGGTTCAAATCATTTTATCGATATGAGTGTTCTATATCGGATAAATTGCCAACTATTCATTTTGAAACCATCTCCGTACTAACGTAGTGGTAGAAAGAGTACCATGTTGTGCCTGGACTTCAGGCGGTTTAGCTTTAACCATGTTAATGGTCCCACATTATTGGTTGATAGAGAATCAAAGTTGATTTACCAATGAGTCACGAAATGCTATGGTTCTTACATTTCTTAATTTATTCAGAAGTAATTCGTCGAGATCGTGCACCTTTCTTCCCTATTTATAAATAAAAAAAAAAAAAAGAAAGTGCAGCCGGTTGGATCCAGCCTATTCTTGAAATACACAACTCGCACACACTCCCTTTCCAAAAAAGATCAATACGCCAAGCACTACACTTAGATTTATTAGATTTGTTGCTAAAATATCGGTATTCAACCCGAAACTCCCGGCGGATGGCCAGTAACCCAAGGAAACGAAAGAATCGGTTACATTTTTCATATGCTCTCCTCTTATAGATAGGACTAACAAAATCGAACAGAGTTCTTTTTGTATCACTTCGTCCCGTTTTTTTATTATTGATTTCTTTTTTTTTATTAATTGACTTATTTTAAATATGAATATATTCATTTCATTTGAAATCATTTTCAAATTTCAAAAATGGATTCTTTATTATTATTTTATTTCAATTGAAGTTCCCAATAAGATACTTATTAGGTCCCCGGTTTCATGTCAATTGCGAAATACCTGCAACGCTTCCTAAAAGTCAAAAGGGGTTTCCATTAAATTAAGGACGGGAAGTGAGAAAGCGAGTGGATCTACTAATTCCTCATCCTCAAATCAGACCTTCCCCGGAGTATTGTCTCAACGAAGAAGTGGAGTGAAGTTTTGATATAATTCGAAGAAGCAAGCGGTAAGTCGACGGCAATAAAATAAGAAAAGAAGTACGTATTTTCACGTTTATAGAATAGGATTAAACAAAAGGATTCGCAAATAAAAGCGCTAATGCCACGACCAGTCCGTAAATTGTTAAAGCTTCCATAAAAGCCAGACTAAGCAATAAAGTACCTCGTATTTTACCCTCTGCTTCTGGTTGTCTCGCGATACCTTCTACGGCTTGGCCCGCAGCAGTACCTTGACCAACTCCAGGTCCAATAGAAGCAAGCCCTACGGCCAATCCAGCAGCAATAACGGAAGCGGCAGAAATCAGTGGATTCATGGTAAGTTCCTCGCACCAAAATAAAGAAATGGTTAATGATACAATCAACCAGTGAATTATTACTTATTATTCCATCACTAAGATCCACCCGGTCAAAGTAACTAAGAACTCCGAATTGAAGTGATGATATACTGAATCATCAGAACTACTTCGATATCTCGTTTTTAGTTCCTATCCATGGAGTCTTTGGAAATCCATACGGTTCTAGTTCTTCCATT